CATCTCGGGAGAAATACGATCGGGAGGAGCTAATTCAAACCCCTCCGGTAAAATAAGAACAGCCCCCACGTTCAACCCCCCTTTTTTACCATTAGCAAGAACCTGTTTCAGTTGCATATCATAAGGAATTCGAACAACTGCTTCAAATACAGTATCAGGAAGTACCGCTTGTGGAACCTCAATTTCCACGGGCTTATTAGCTAAATGGCAATTGGCACATACAATACGCCCGGTCGCTTCTCGTGGATTTTCATAACCCTGCTGTGCAAAAATGGGATATGCACTTGAAATGGACGTCCGAGTTAAGATATATATCATGAGCGATACGGAAATAGATCGAGTAATCTGTTTCTTTAGCCAAGAAAAAACATTTCTAGTTTGCATGGTCCAATCATTGATCGCGAAAATTTCTACAATAAGTTGGGTAGGTCGCTAGTATAGTTCCCTAGCCACGATTCTGCTATTTGCTGGAATAATCTAGGATGAATCTTCCCGATGGTTAGAAATAGGAAGAGTAAATACGATTTTCAATACTTTGCTTATGTACAACTACAAAGTACCAAGCATTCTAATTGGATTAGATTAATATCAACGGATCTTTTATCAGTCATTCATTGAATGATAAATAACTACAAGTGACGGAGACAGACGATTTAAATAACGGAAAATCCAATATTTAAAAATTGTATCGAGAATGACTGGAAAGGTGGAAACAAGACCAGCTATAATTTGATCATTATGAACAAATCCAAAATCTTTATAGATAGAGCACATAATTAATTCCCAACCCTGGGGTGAATGAAATCCGATACATAAATCAGTTAATAAAAGAATAGAAAAAGCTTTTACTGTGTCACTTAAGTTATATAGGAATTCCTGAGCCCAAGAGTTAAGAATAACAAGTTTTTCATTACCCAAAATTGAATACCCGCTTAGAATAATAAAACAGATGGTATTTGTTGAGAAGTGCAAAATCGTATGGATCCGATTCTCATTTTGTATCTTGATTAATTGGATCGTTTCTTTATGGATTCCTATCCCAAACTCTTCGAGATGTGTTTCCGAGTATTCCTTGATCATTTCGTCCAAGAAGAGGAGTTCCTCTAATTCTATGAATTTTTCTAGAAGACTCTTTTCTTGAATATTATTCAAGAAAATTTCGGATTGCCCAGTATTCCACCAATTAGTAACCCAAGATTCCAGACATTTATTAACTGAGAAAGAAATCCACCAGGGCAAAAATACTATAGATGCAAGATAGAAAAGAGGAGTGAATGCTTTCTTTTTTGCCATTTTTTCGTCTGTGAATTGTTAATCAACCCATCCGTACACTCTATGCGATCGAATATCTCTTCCACACATGAGTTTTATACAAGGTATAGAACTTATGAATCTATTTTCTTTGTGATTTTGTGGTTAGTCTTTGAATCTAGAAAGAATCCAGAACTAGGCTAAGAATTCCCTTCGAATGAAGAAATTAAGAATATTGTTTCCTGATATCTCAATTGGTCAAATTCAAAATCAAGTGTCTCCTTTCGATGAATGATCGAAAGAACCACTTTAAGTAATGAATATTATTCCGATTTTGAGACGAAAGAACTCCTTTGCTATCAAAATATCCAATATTTCGCAAAAATTTCACTGATTACCCATAGTCAGGAATAGAATAATTAAGGGAAAGATATTAGGGTGATAAAAAAAATGACTGGCAAAGGATAAATTGGCTAGTTCTCATTATTTAATTAAGAAATCCAATTGTTGGTCATTAAAGAATACAAAAGAAAGAATTTCAAATTTACAAGATACGATCTATCTGGATCTAAAGTGTCAATTCCAACAAATATTGAACTAAAAAAATTCTTGCTTTCGAAATGGTTTGCCATCTGAGATGAATCTATTATTTCGATTTGTTATTTGTTATTGAATTGCGTGCGCATAAAAACCAGAAAACGCATAAAGACCATAAAAAAAGTTTCGTTTTATGGTTCTTTCATATACGTTTTCTTTAATTGAATGAACGTTCTGATTCTCAATTTCTCAAAATACTTCAATTGGTACACGCAAGAAATAGGCTAATTCAGCAGCCTTTTGTTCAATTTCTCGTGGAGTCAAATTCTCATCAGTACGGGTCAAGGGAATGGACCCCTGGCCTCGGATGTCCATATAAAGAACACGACGAGCATAAATACCCTCTTTAACTTCTATTCTAACGGACTGAATATCTTTTATAAGGAATCGGAGGAATATGCGACGATTTTTTCCCGGAAATCCCCAACGAAAAATACAGACTACTCCTTCCTTTCTATCGAATCGATCATAACCACTACCTACATTCCAGGAAATTGTGCACCACAAATAAGAGCTAATAAAGAGACCCGCAATTCCGTAGAAAGACATCACGATTCCTTGTGGAAAAAAAATGATTTGCTGAGGCGGAAAAAAAGATAGCAAATTTCTACCAAGATAACTGGAAGTTCCAACTAATAAGAAGCCTAATGAACCTAAAAAAAGGATAAAGGCCCAGCAGAAATTACTTATTTTTCGAGACCCCGTTATAAGTTCTATCCATATATCGTCTGATCGCCAAGTCATACTTTACTCGATTGCATTTTATTGGAATTGAGATAATACCCCAGAGAAATTTGACTTTACTTTTTTGTTTCCGAAGTAACTCTCATCAACTAGCACTAGTTTGAGGTGAACTAGCGCTAGTTTGATGTCAACCTTTAGGAGTAATTCATCAAATTGGTTAAATCTAAAATAATAACATACTCTTTATTTAATACGATCCCACTATACATATCGATATACATATAGATTCACCGACTACATTTCAGCCATCGAGAGATCCTGATCTATTTGAAAATTGCTAGAATTGATATATCCATATATCATGTTTCTGCGGGCATAAGAGTTTTTTCCTTTATGTTCGGTGGAAATCACATGTTATACTATATTCCAATAAATGGATATCCGTGTTATGATACAAGTCCACGTTTTCAAAAAAAAAAATGAATGAGATTGGGTCCCGGCGGATCTAAACAATCTTGTTTTTTTGAACATGAAGAAATAAAGAAGCCATTGCAATTGCCGGAAAGACTAGGCCTACTAACGGCACAAAAATAGATGGAAGGTTCAAATTTGTCATAGAAGGGGTACCTCGATTTACTATTTGTATCTGTTATTATGTTATTATATAAATAAAGATATCTTGTAATAATTATAATGAAATTCAGAATTTGAATTCTAATTAGATAATATTTATTATTCTAATTAGATAATATTAATTATTAATAGAATTTGAAGAATTTTAAATTATTAGTATAGATCTAAGTATCTATATATCTAAATCTAACTGAGTACGTATAATAAGAATAAGTGCAAAGAATGTAGAACTGTAGAACTAAATAAATGGACTTATTCATCTCTTACATGAGAAAGATATGTATGATAATAAACTTTATTATTTTTCTTCATTTCTTTGTCTTTTGTTCTTGTCTTCAAATTTTCTAAAAATAGATAAAGAGTTTTTTACCGATTATCAAAAGATTCGTTGGAATCCGACCCAACATGAATTTTTAGCTAAAATGGTTTTTCGGGAGATAGAGAAAGATACAAAACTCTATTATCTATATTTAAATTTCAAATGATATACCTAAGACAAGAACAAATTCGTTTTATTTTTCCAATTTCACGAAAGGAAGAACTCACTCTTGGTGATAAAAGCTTCTTGATTCGTAATCAGGAATATAGGTCAAAAAAAGAGTTATCCTCAACTTTAGTTTTGATTCTTTCTACAATTCGATCTTCTATCAGCAAAGAAAAGGCCATTATTATCTTATTTACTTTGATTCCAATAAACTATTTTTGCTACAAACACAAAAAAAAAAAATAATTGAACTTAGTGCTCTACTTGATTTTGCTTGACTTTTGATTCAAAGGAAAAAAGGCGTGGAGCTTAAATAACTCACTCAGAACGCTTTTTAAAAGATTACGTGGTACAATTAGGTCGAATAAACCCTTCTGGAATAAGTATTCAGCTGCTTGTGAACCTTCGGGTACTGTTTTATTCAATGTTTGTTCAATTACTCTTTTACCTGCAAACGCAATGTAAGCATTGGGTTCGGCAATAATGATATCCCCCAACATACCAAAGCTAGCTGTCACTCCACCAGTTGTCGGAGATGTAAGGATTGATACATAAAATAATTTTTTATTTAATTGATAATCATATAAAGCAGACGATATTTTAGCCATTTGCATCAAGCTCAAACTTCCTTCCTGCATGCGCGCCCCCCCAGAAGCACACACTATAATAAGAGGGAAATTTTGATTGGCAGCGTGTTCAATCAAACGGGTGATTTTCTCTCCGACTACGGATCCCATACTACCCCCCATAAACTGAAAATCCATAACCCCAATTGCTACGGGAATGCCGTTTAGTTGGCCTATGCCTGTTTGAACAGCCTCGGTTAATCCTGTCTTTCTTTGATAAGAATCAATACGATCTTTATAAGGCTCCTCCTCCGAATGAAATTCAATGGGATCCAGAGAGACCATGTCTTCATTCATAGGATCCCAAGTACCCGGATCGATCAAAAGTTCAATTCTATCCGAACTACTCATTTTCAAATGATATCCACATTGTTCACAAATATTCATTTTTGATTTCAAAAATTTCTTATAATTTAATCCATAACAATTTTCGCATTGAACCCACAAATGCTTGTATTTTTGAGTTACCTCGAGATCATTAGAACTTTCTCTTATAGTTAAATCACTGCCCTTTGTGCGAGTTCGTCTACTGGAACCCTCGTTTTCACTACTATTTCGACTTTCACCACTACAAATGGCCCTATAAATGTAACTGTCACCGTAATTCTCACTACCACTTATAATGGAAGTATCTATACAGATTTGAGACTGAAGATAATTATCAATGCAACTATTAATGTGATTATTCCAACTATATTGAGTATCATACATGTAAGACATGTAAG